GTAGCGACAACCGTCTTTTTGATTGGTACTACAGTAGCTCTTTGGTTGGGGATTGGAGCAACATTACCTATTGATAAATCCCTAACTTTAGGTCTTTTTTAAATTGAATCAATTTTGAAATCAAAAAATCACGACGTGTGTATCTAGGGAATAGTTGCTTCAAAGAGCATTTTCCCTAGATACGTTTAGTCAATTAAATTTTTCATATATTTCGAGTATATGGATATGGAGTATGTTAACCCTCATTAAATTTTATGGGAAAGGTTTTTCGATTTTTAGAATGTCCATTATATGTTTTAGTTTTACATCTTCTTTGTGAAAATCTTGAATTTTCATAAGGTCTTCTTGACTGTTATTCAAAAGGTCTAATAATGTATTGATATTATACTTTTTGAGACAATTATATGCCCTGGGGGGCAATTCTGGTTGGTCAATAAAAATATATTTCAATGCTATTTCTTTTTTTGTTTTACTTGGTTTAGCCAATCTACCATGAAAATGAAAAAGTGGTAATTTACTTTTGGTTTGATTGTTTTCTAAATGGAAGTTTTCTTCTTCTGCATTTAAAAAGGGAATAAAAAAATCAATCAAATTTCGAGAGGCCTCGTGAAGTGCTTCTTTAGGAGTTAAACTTCCATTTGTCCATATTTCGAGAAAAAGTAGTTCTTGTTTTTCATTTCTATTCACATAAGAATGAATACTATGATTTGCATTTCGAACAGGCATGAATATAGCGTCTATAGGATAACTTACGTTTTGAAAATTATTTGGTGTTTTTATACGATATCCGCGATTTCTCTCGATTTGTAATTTAATATACAAATTAATTGGTTCTGTTAAGTTAGCTATATGTTGTGTCTTATCAACGATTTCCACAGAAGGTGGTAAGATGATATCGTGAGCAGTTACATATCCAGGACCCTTGATACAAATAGACGCATCACAGGTTCCATATATATTACTTCTCAATACAATTTCTTTCAAATTTATTAAAATTTCATGTACGGATTCTTGAATACCTACTATGGTAGAATATTTAGGTGGTATTTTATCGGATTTTGCACGTGTAATACATGTACCTTCTATTTCTCCAAGCAAAGCTCTTCGCATCGCAATTCCTATTGTATCGCCTTGTCCTCTCATAAGTGGAGCCAGAATAAAGCGTCCATAATAAAGCCTCTTATTGTCGGCTCTTGATTCAACACACTTCCACTGTAGTCGTCGAGTAGATACTATTACTTTCTCTTGAACCATAGTAATATTATTTGATCAAATCATTGAATTATTTATTTCTCTTGAAATATCTTCAATGTTTATTTTTATACACGTCTCTTTTTAGGAGGCCTGCAGCCGTTATGGGGCATAGGGGTTACATCTCGTATGAAACTTAATAGTATACCGCTTCTACGAATAGCCCTTAATGCCGCATCTCTTCCGAGACCCGGGCCTTTTATCATGACTTCTGCTCGTTGCATACCTTGATCTACTACTGTCCGAATAGCATTTCCTGCTGCGGTTTGAGCGGCAAAGGGCGTCCCTCTTCTTGTACCCTTGAATCCACAAGTACCGGCGGAGGACCAAGAAATTACCCGACCGCGTACATCTGTAACAGTTACAATAGTATTGTTAAAACTTGCTTGAACATGAATAACTCCTTTTGGTATTCTACGCGCATTTTTACGTGAACCCATATGTCTATTCTTATGTGAACCAATTCTTGGTATAGGTTTTGCCATATTTTATCATCTCATAAATTTAAGTCAGAGATATGGTATGGATATATCCATTTCATGTCCAAACAGATCCTTTTTTTTTCTAAAAATTATCCTTGTCTTTGTTTATGTCTGGGGTTGGAACAAATTACTATAATTCGTCTTCGCCGACGGCTAAGTCGACAGTTTTCACAAATTTTACGGACGGAGGCTCTTTTTTTCATATTTGTCGTTCCTTAACTTAATTCTGAATCTCTTTATTGGAAGAAAATAAATTTATTGAAATTTTTAATTTCGGATTGTATTGTATCTCCACGAAATGAATGTTGAAATTGAGAAAACCTCCTAATTATTATCACTAATAATTTGAATTGTTGTTTCAGGGTCGATAAATTATAGGTTCAGTCGTAATGACTTTACTCAAATTTGACTCTATTTACTGGTAGTTATGTATAATTTATGTAACAATAAATTATGTTGAATCCGTTTTGAAACATAACACGTAGAATCTACTTTTCATTATCTAACCAAATCAAGAACATACCCTTAGAAAGTTATTCAGAAATGAAACTCTAATGATGAACCCCCTTTTTTTTTTTCACTTTGGGTATTAACTAATGTGGGAACTGAAATAGTAGAAACCTACTCTTTACTCTTGTTTTACAAATATGAGAGCTCTATATAGAATTATATAACTGGTAATTCTATAACTGGTATATCATAAAGATTACCATATAGAGCACAAAATTTCTCCACCGATTCCTTTTAATCGAGCCTCTCTGTCTGTCATTATACCTTGAGAAGTAGAAAGAATTACAACCCCCATCCCGCCTAAAATTCTCGGGATTCCTTGATAGTTAGAATATATTCGTAGACCGGGTCGACTGATCCGTTTTAAATTTAAAACAGTTCTATCTAGTCCCTTACTATTTCTTCTATGTCGTAGGGTTAAAACTAAAAAATATTTGTTGCTTTCCTGATGTTTCCTCATGTTTTCAATAAAACCTTCTCGTAAAAGTATTTTAACAATGTTTTCACTGATGTTAGTATAGTGTATTCGAACTCTTCTTTTTTTAGTCATGTCAGCATTTCGTATATAGGTTAGTAGGTTACCAATAGTGTCTTTACTCATAAAAAACTAAAATTTGAATTGTTACCAAATATTGACATAATCAACATGCTCTTTTTGAATTATTTCTTAATTTTGAAACATTTATGAATTATTAAAGACATATACGTGAGACACAAACAATCTACTCAATTTAATCTACTAATTAATAATCAATTTCATTCAAATACTATAAACTGTAAAACTGTATTATGTCCCAATTTTATACGACTTCAGGTGCTAATGAAACTATTTTAGGGAAATTTAACTGTCTTAATTCTCGGGCAATTGCCCCAAAAATTCGAGTTCCTTTTGGATTTCCTTCTTGATCAATAACAACTGCAGCATTGTCATCATATCGTATTATCATACCATTTCTCCGTTTGAGTTCTTTACAAGTACGCACAATTACGGCTCTGATCACTTCTGATTTTTCTAGCGGTGTATTTGGTATTGCTTCCTTGATTACAGCAACAACAACGTCACCAATTTGAGCATATCGTCGATTACTAGCTCCTAGAATTCGAATACACATCAATTTTCGGGCTCCGCTGTTATCCGCTACATTCAAATGGGTTTGAGATTGAATCATATCATTTTTATTTCTTGTTTCAATGCAAAGGTTACGTAAAAAAAGGAAATATTTTTTATTCAAAAGAAAAAAAGAAACCTACAAGTATTATTTTTTATATGAAAAATATGTTTCTTTTGGTTTTACACTCCTATCCTGAACTAATGAATTGAGTTCGTATGGGCATTTTTGATGCCGCTATTGAAATGGCTTTTCTGGCTATATTTTCCGGTACTCCGCTCATTTCATAAAGTATTCTACCTGGTTTAATGACAGCTACCCAATATTCAGGAGATCCTTTTCCTGAACCCATACGTGTTTCTGTAGGTCTTACTGTAATTGGTTTGTCTGGAAATATACGTACCCATATTTTTCCGCCGCGGCGCACATTTCGTGCCATTCCTCGCCGCCCTGCTTCTATTTGTCTAGATGTGATCCAAGCCGGTTCAAGCGCTTGAAGGGCATATCGACCAAAGCAAATATGATTTCCTCGATAAGATATTCCTTTCATTCTTCCTCTATGGTGTTTACGAAATCGGGTTCTTTTGGGGTTATAGTTGATAGTTATTTATTATTTCTATCTCTATTACAGAACTGGACATGATAGTTTCATCTCATCCAGCTCCTCGCGAACGAAACGATTCTAAAATAATATAGAGCTATTTAATGAATAATATATGGAAACAATATAGTAAATCATAACATAAGAATTTTTTCGAATTTATTATAAATTTGTATATCCTTTTTGAGATCAAAAAAAATGTATTCGATCTAGATTTATATAAAATAAGGTTTATTATACGGTTTTAACGAATATTTATTTTGTTTTGCCGTTTATTAACATATTGGATGGACTACAATTTTGAAATCCTAAAAATAAAAATTTTCGCGGGCGAATATTTACTCTATTTAATATTCAGTTTCTAAGATTAGTTCATGTCATGATTTTGATTTTAAGATTAATTCATGACATGCCTTTTCAGAATAAATAAATTAATTCCTAGTTCGTTCCGCCATCCTACCCAATGAATCATTAAGATTCGTTTTCAATAGAATCTTATGCAATCATAGGTTCTCTCGTTCCCATCGCTTCGCGATTAATGGTTAGGTCTGAATTCTACAATACAATGGAGCCCGTAATTAAATTTGTTTTTAAGTCAACCCTCTCAGTCTTTATTGACTCCGGGCTCTTGATTTTTTTTATTCTTTATTTATTCGTATATAGAACAATTTTGTTTAATTATAGATCACTCGGTATTAATGCTTTATTACATTTCCCTTTATGAGATGAATTATTGACCTTACATATTGGAATTCTATATCAGTCATTTTTTAGTTATTTTTTTTTCTCTCTTTCTCTCGCCTTTCCATTTATCCGCATACTTTATTTTTATTATTTCACAACTCAAAATCAAATCAGTTTTTCTTTTTTTATAAAAAACATTTCAATTGCTACAATGATATGACTAATATGATCATATCACCACTGGTTCTTTATATCCAGATAAAATAATGCGAAAAGATGAGTTGGTTATTAGTTCATACTATGACTATGGGCTGGTCTCTTTTTTTTTTACTAGAAACCTAAAAAAACCAACGAATCGCACAC